AGGCTATCATATCAAATCAAGAGTTACCGATTTCTTTCCACTACTAATACTAATGGAGTGTCTACTTACCAGGTCTTGAATTCGATTGGATAGTCAAACGGAAAATCGAATTAATATTTATGGAAGGAGCAGAAAATACTTTGTATACAGAGTATACAGACTCATGAGAGTCTCTGAGTGCACGGGCATTCAATCAATATTAGATTGGATGCATAAAGGAGAATGGGTCTTATTATTACTACATATTAGTAACATTCCCTTTGATACTTGCAAAGAAAAGTGTGACTGCGTATTTTGTTTAATGTACTAGAAATCATATAAGAACTTGTTATACCTTGTTATACGTGGATTTATAGGAGTCTTTCATCAAGGGTCTTGGGTCATAATCCCTTTTTGACTCTGCACCAGTGATTCCACTATTATTAGTAAACAATAATGGAATAATTCCTTCATATTCATAGAGATAGGGGACATAATTCACATGGATATAGTAAGTCTCGCTTGGGCTGCTTTAATGGTAGTTTTTACATTTTCCCTTTCACTCGTAGTATGGGGAAGAAGTGGACTCTAGAGATACTACTAATTGAGTTGGGGAATAAAATTTGATCACTTTTTTTATAGATTTTTTCTAGATCGTTCTGCAAAGCCCTTTCAATTATTTAATTAATTATTTATTAATTATTAAATTGAATTATTGAATATATTTAATTAATAATTAACTTAATCTTAATATTGAATTCATTAATTTAATTCAATTTTGAAATCCGAAGAAGTAATTGATTGAGCGGTTGACAGATGATCCAAGGAGTTCTATGGTAACTTCTTCGAAATCGAAATGCTAAAAAAAAAAAGATTACTTTATTTTCATTTTCTTTTATTAACTTGATTTTATTTTAGTAATATATGCCCAATATTGTTTTTCCTTCATTGCTTTGATTCTTGTTTAATGGATACCGGAATTCATATTGAAAATAATAATAATAATAAATCTAGAAATTAGAAAATTGTAAGAGTTCCCTTTTGATTATTTCAGATTGATTGGAATCAACAAAAAGAAAATAGATAAAGCAAAGAAATCGAATTGAGATACTATGTACATTCCATATATTTAATTGATATTAAGATGTATGAAGATACATATACGTATTGTAGATTGATCTCTATTCAGTTTGTATCTTTCTACAGTACAATAATCAAAATAGATAGTATGGTCGAAAGATTCATATATGAATCTTTCGACCATACTTATCGAATCTCATAGGCTACTGCTGATTCTAGTCCCTTCATTTCATTTAAGACGTGAAATTGGAATCTTGTTTCTTAAATCATTGATAAGAACTAAGAAGTCAAGTTTCATTCAAATTAATCACCTTGACTGACAGTTTTTACGTATATTATAAGTAAAAAAGCAGTAGGAACTAGAATGAACAGTGCAGTAGCAATAAATGCGAGAATATTTACTTCCATAATCTCATCGTTTCGTTTTTTTTTTTACTTCGCAATAACTCGGGATTTAATCCCATAGAGATGATAAACCTTTCGCTTGTAAATTCAATGGGATGAATTCCATTTCGATGATATCGAATCGGATCAATATCATGAATAACAATATCTGAGCTATCAAGTCGATTCAGCGTCGAGAATTGAATAGTATAACATAGGTAGATCTTTTATCCACACACCGAATACAAACTTTGATTCTGATTCCGGATTCAATCAAAAGAATTCCTTTAGTTTATACTTTAACTACTTTATTTTTATTTATCATTCTTTGCCATTCTGTCTGTTCTATAATCTACCGCTTCCACGTCCATTATTTCTATTTACAAATGGTTTACAAATAAACCCAAACAAAGAATAGAAACGAAATCGAAAAGAGTTAAGTTCGAAACTCCTTTTTTTTTAATGATCTAATTTTCTTGAAAAACAAAAAAACAAAGAAAAAAGAAGTATGATAAAGACGAGTCCCAGTATAATAAAAAATCGAATATTCCGTGAAATTGTTTTAAATTCAAACTAGTAATTTAAGTTACACAAAATGGAAACCAGAAAAGAAGATATTTTGACTCTGAAAAGTATTTTATCAAAGTAACTATTTTAAATTCATTTTGTATCGTACAAGAAATGAATTCCATTTGTGGATATGCTTCCGGGAACGATATAACGATATGGTGTACTCGATTCTATTACATACACGGTATTACATACACGGATCGAGAGCAGTCAAAAAAAAAACCAGACCCAATCCGGTATCTCTTTGAATCCTGAATATAATGCTACCACTACCAATAATTGTACCAATTCACACATGTCTCTTTCTCATTAACCGGTACCGGTTAATGAGAAATGCGAAACGAAAAAGAAAAAAAAAGAAGGATACCGTTGGGAATGAAATTATACCATTTGTACCCAGTTTAACAGAAAAAGGAGAGATCTATTGATGTATTTTTTTTATTGGTTATTGGATTTGGATCCGTCGGGACTGACGGGGCTCGAACCC